GTTATTGTAGCTTACAACACAAAGCGTAGCACTGAAGATGCTAAGAAGGTGCACACCCATATAACACAAGGTCTTGGTCTTAAACCTAATATTACCTGTAACTCTGACTATACATGCAAGCCTCTACATGACTGTGAAACAGCCCAAAATAACAATTGGAGCCGGCATCAGGTCAAACTCACCTACCAACGACGCCAAGCACAAGCCACACCCCCACGGGCAAGCAGCAGTAACTAACATTGGGCAATAAGTGTAAACTTGACCCAGCAAGAGCTATAAAGAGCCGGTAAATCTCGTGCCAGCGACCGCGGTTACACGATAGGCTCAAGATAATACAAACGGCGTAAAGCACGACTAGAAAAAATAAAACAATTAAGGACGAAATAAAACTAGGCCGTAAAACACCACAAGCCAAAATAAGCACAACTCCTTAAACTAAAAACTTTTAACTCGTGAAAATTAGGATACAAACTAGGATTAGATACCCTACTATGCCTAATAGTAACACGGCAATCAAAAACATAAAATGCCCGCCAAACCACTACGAGTGAAAACTTAAAACTTAAAAGACTTGACGGTACTTCACACTCAACCTAGAGGAGCCTGTCTATTAACCGATAACCCACGATTAACCCAACCACTTCTGGCCATCCAGCCTATATACCGCCGTCGCCAGCCCACCTTGTAAAAGAAACCAAGTGGACAAAATAGTTATACACTAACACGACAGGTCGAGGTGTAGCTTATGAAGCGGACAAGATGGGCTACATTACCTAACTCAGATTAAACGGACAAAGCTATGAAATTAGCTCTAAAAGGAGGATTTAGCAGTAAGATGAGAACATAATACTCAACTGAAAACATTGCAATGAAGTGCGTACACACCGCCCGTCATCCCTGCCACATAAAACCAAAAAAATACATAACACAAATATAATATTAAAAACAGGGCAAGTCGTAACATGGTAAGCGTACTGGAAAGTGTGCTTAGAAACAAAAAGTAGCTTACATAAAAGCATTCGACTTACACTCGAACGACATTATTACAATAATCTTTTTGAGCCAAAAGAAAGTCCAACCAACACACAAAAAATCTAAAGACCAAAAAACAAATCATTTGACCAATCAAGTAGATGCGATCGAACAATACATCAGGCACGATAGCTATAGTACCGTAAGGGAAATAAACTAAAGCAAAAAAAAGCAAAGATTAAATCTTGTACCTTTTGCATCATGGTTTAGCAAGAATCCGGGGCAAGACGACTATAAGCCCATAATCCCGAAACCAAGTGAGCTACTTCAGAGCAGCCAATAGGGCGAATCCTTCTCTGTAGCAAAAGAGTGGAAAGACTCAGAAGTAGTGGTGAAATGCCTATCGAACTTGGTGATAGCTGGCTACCCAAAAATGAATGTAAGTTCTACTTTAGATCAAATTAACACCAAATAGTACTCTAAAGATACTCAATAGGGGTACAGCTCTATTGAAACAGGATACAACCTGACATTGCGAGCAAACATAACACTAACTACTACAAACAGTAGGCTTTAAAGCAGCCATCTAAAAAAATATCGTTCAAGAATTAAAAATTAAAAATAACAAACCTAATCATGTACTCCAATTAAACTAAGGGTTAATCTATAAACATAGATAAGCTTATGCTAAAACTAATAATAAGAAAAAATTCTCTAAGCACGATCATCCGCTAGAAACAGAAAATCTACTAGCAATTAACAGACCATAAGAGGAAATATAATCAACCAATTCACAACTTATTAACAAACTGTGAAACCGACACAGGGGTGCTAAAAAGAAAGATAAAACATTACAAAAGGAACTCGGCAACCAATGGCTCCAGCTGTTTACCAAAAACATAACCTTTAGCTAAAACCAGTATTAAAGGCAATGCCTGCCCAGTGAGAACATCTTTAACGGCCGCGGTACCCTAACCGTGCAAAGGTAGCGTAATCATTTGTCTATTAATTGTAGACCAGTATGAAAGGCCACATGAGAGCCAAACTGTCTCTTGTAATAAATCAATAAAACTGATCTTCTAGTACAAAAGCTAGAATAAACATATAAGACCAGAAGACCCTGTGAAGCTTAAACTAACCCATTAAACCACCTAATGGCTACTTTCGGTTGGGGCGACCTTGGAACAAAACAAAACTTCCAAAAAACAATGAGAACTACCTCATAAATCACAGGCCAACAAGCCACTATACGACCCAGTATATCTGATTATTGAACCAAGTTACTCCAGGGATAACAGCGCCATCTTCTTCAAGAGCCCATATCAAAAAGAAGGTTTACGACCTCGATGTTGGATCAGGACACCCAAATGGTGCAGCCGCTATTAAAGGTTCGTTTGTTCAACGATTAACAGTCCTACGTGATCTGAGTTCAGACCGGAGCAATCCAGGTCAGTTTCTATCTATAAAACACCATCTCTAGTACGAAAGGACCGAGATGATAAAGCCAATACCACAAGCACGCTTTAGGAAAAAACATGAATCAATTCAATATTGAAAACCATTATAAAATCAAGCCTAGAAAAGGCTAATTAAGGAGCACACAAACCTTAATATATACCAAATACAACACTATACATTATTCACCCACTCCTGTACATCCTGCCAATCCTCATTGCCGTAGCCTTCTTGACCTTACTAGAACGTAAACTCTTAGGCTACATACAACTCCGAAAAGGCCCAAATATTGTAGGACCTATAGGCTTACTACAACCAATTGCAGACGGAATCAAATTAATTATTAAAGAGCCAACCAAACCAACCATATCTTCTCCCATACTCTTTACAATATCACCAATCATAGCACTTACACTAGCACTTATCACCTGAGCACCACTACCAATACCATCCCCACTAATAAACATAAACCTAGGCTTACTATTTATCATAGCTATATCAAGCATATTTACATACACAATCCTATGATCAGGCTGATCATCTAACTCAAAATACCCCCTAATAGGGGCTATACGAGCAGTAGCACAACTCATCTCATACGAAATCACATTAGGATTAATCATTATATCACTAGCTACCATCACCGGGGGATACTCCATAAAAGCATTTACAACAACACAAGAACCAATATGACTACTATTCCCATCATGACCATTGGCTATAATATGATTCACATCAACACTAGCAGAAACCAACCGAACACCATTTGATTTAACAGAGGGGGAATCAGAACTTGTCTCAGGATTCAATGTAGAATTCTCAGCAGGACCATTCGCCCTACTCTTCCTAGCAGAATACACAAACATCCTAATAATAAACACCCTTTCAGCAATAATATTTATAAACCCAGGGATACAAAATCCACCAACCTTATTCACAATCAACCTAATAACTAAAACCATTATACTAACAACCCTATTTTTATGAGTTCGAGCATCATACCCACGATTTCGCTATGATCAATTAATACACTTACTATGAAAACAATACTTACCCCTCACTATAGCAATATGTTTACTTAACATTTCTACTACCTCAACATTCTATGGCACCCCCCCACAATGGAAATGTGCCCGAGACTAGGGACTACCTTGATAGAGTAGCTACAGGACCACACCCCTCATTTCCTATATAAAACAAATATAAGAGTGTAACCAACATAAAATATTAAGCCCTTCCTCGACCCCCCCCCTACCCCCCCCAAACTTTTTATACTAAATTTTTCGACAATCCACTATGTAATTCTTATACATTAGTCTATCTTTCATGCTATGTATAATTATACATTAATGATCTGCCCCATGAATATCAAGCAGGAATTTCCCTTTTAATATTTTAGTCTAAATGTGCCATTGTACTATAAATCTACCCCACATTTTCTGGTCGTTCTATGAAGCTACGATTAACTCTTATTAGTCAATATGAATATCCCGTTCCTAATGGTGTCCCTTAATTTGTCCCCTCACGTGAAACCCCCTATCCTTTCATACATGCTAAACGTCCTGCTTTTCACGTCCATATAATGCTACTCCTCCCTAGTGTACTTTCCAAGACCACTGGTTACACCTTCAAGATCATCTCAACGGCCCGGAACCATCCCTCCCTACTAGCTTTTTCCAAGGCCTTTGGTCGCACCCTTTATCCTGGTACATATTCCCTCATGATCTGATCACTTATGCTAGACAACCACTGGTAGCCTTTTTTTATCTGTACCTTTCATCTGACCCCCGTATATGCACACGCTCGAGGGCGGCTATACAACTAGTCAAGGTGGAGCCCGATTCTTGGCTTTACATATTCTCCCCTGCGGATATATTCTTAATGCTTGTTAGACATATTTACCAATCGTACTACTTTTCCAAATAACCTAATTTCCAGAAAACCCCTAATAATCACCAACTTAAACTAAAAAAAATCACATCAACTACATTAAAAATTCACCAAAAATCATACAGACTTTAACTAACTTTAACAATTAATTCTAATATTTTATATAAAACTTATAAAAAAATCACATCAACTACATTAAAAATTCACCAAAAATCATACAGACTTTAACTAACTTTAACAATTAATTCTAATATTTTATATAAAACTTATAAAAAAATCACATCAACTACATTAAAAAATTCACCAAAAATCATACAGACTTTAACTAACTTTAACAATTAATTCTAATATTTTATATAAAACTTATAAAATTAAGGTAGCAAAGTCAGGCCATGCAATAGGCTTAAAACCTCCACACAGATGTTCAAATCATCTCCTTAATACTAGAAGACCAAGAATCGAACTCGAACTTGAAAGCCCAAAACTTTCAGTACTTCCATGTATACTATCTTCTACTAAAGTAAAGTCAGCTAAATAAGCTATCGGGCCCATACCCCGAAAATGCCAACACGGCCTTTACCAATAAACCTAATATCTTGACTAACCATTCCAACTAGCATCATACTAAGCACTATCCTAGTAATAACCTCAACCCACTGAATTATAGCGTGAGTCTGCCTAGAAATTAACACACTTTCAATAATTCCAATGATCTCAAAACCACATCACCCACGATCTACAGAAGCAGCCACAAAATACTTTCTCACACAAACCTTAGCTTCAATAACCATTATATTCGCAGCAACCATGAATGCCATAGAAACTACCCAATGAGAGATAACACTTATAACAAATCATACAATAACATCACTAATAACTATGGCCCTCATAATAAAAGTAGCAGCAGCCCCATTTCACTTCTGACTACCAGAAGTAACTCAAGGAACAACAACACTCACCAGCCTAGTAATTTTAACATGACAAAAACTAGCACCTATATCAATTCTACTAACCATATCAAACAAAATTAATCAAACAATTCTACTACTAATAGCAATCCTATCAGTCACAATTGGGGGGTTGGGTGCACTAAATCAAACACAAATCCGAAAACTAATGGCATTTTCATCAATCGCACACACAGGATGAATCTTATCAACTATAGCTATTGCACCAGATATCTCAACATTAACACTACTAATTTATATTATATCAACTACTCCAATCTTCCTTATACTACACACAACATCATCTACAACAATCAAAGATATTGGAACAACATGAATAATATCCCCACAACTTGCATCAATACTAACGATAACCATCCTATCAATAGGAGGGCTTCCACCACTTACAGGATTTATACCAAAATGACTTATCCTAAATAAAATAGTTATATTTAACATAACAATAGAAGCTACATCAATAGCCATCATATCACTCCTAAGCCTATACGTATACCTACGACTAACGTACATCTCATCCATAGCCATAACACCTAACACTAGCACAATAACCATAAAATGACGGACACACCACAAAACACAACCAATAATTATATCAACAATAATAATCATATCAACTCTCATACTACCAATAACACCCACACTATAGGAGCTTAAGTTATACATAAACTAATAGCCTTCAAAGCTATCAAAAAAGACCTATTTAGCTTCTGTAGAGCTTGCGAATTACACATCTTCTGCTTGCAACACAGACATTTTAACTAAACTAAAACTCTCATACTAGACTAGTGGGCTTCGATCCCACAATAAAACTAGTTAACAACTAGCCGTCCAAACCTACGGACATTAGCCTACTTCTCCGTTTTAACGGAGAAAAAACGGAGAAGCCCCGGACCCAAAGGTCGTCTTCAGATTTGCAGTCTGACATGTCACACCTCGGGGCTTGGCAGTAAAGGGCCTAACCCTTATAAGTAAATTTACAATTTACCACCTATTTCGGCCATACTACCTGTGTTCATCACTCGCTGACTCTTCTCAACAAACCACAAAGATATCGGCACCCTATATCTGCTATTCGGGGCCTGATCAGGACTAATCGGAGCCTGCCTAAGCATTCTTATACGAATAGAGCTGACTCAACCCGGCTCACTATTCGGCAGCGACCAAATCTTCAACGTGCTAGTAACAGCTCATGCATTCATTATAATCTTTTTCATAGTAATACCTATCATAATGGGAGGGTTTGGAAACTGACTAATCCCGCTAATAATCGGGGCACCTGATATAGCCTTTCCACGTATAAACAATATGAGTTTCTGACTACTGCCACCAGCACTATTGCTACTTCTATCATCCTCATATGTAGAAGCTGGTGCAGGAACAGGCTGAACAGTATACCCGCCGCTTTCAAGCAACATGGTTCACTCAGGCCCATCAGTCGATTTAGCAATTTTCTCATTACATCTAGCCGGAGCCTCGTCAATTCTAGGAGCAATTAACTTTATTACTACATGTATTAATATGAAACCGGCTTCAATACCAATATTTAATATTTCACTTTTCGTCTGATCCGTCATAATCACAGCAATTATGCTCCTACTAGCCCTTCCGGTATTAGCAGCAGCAATCACTATGCTTCTAACAGATCGAAACCTTAACACCTCTTTCTTTGACCCTTGTGGGGGAGGAGACCCAATCTTATTCCAACACCTCTTCTGATTCTTCGGACATCCAGAAGTATACATCTTAATTCTACCAGGATTTGGCATTATCTCTAGCATTATTACATTTTATACTGGAAAAAAAAACACATTTGGGTACACAAGTATAATCTGAGCAATAATATCCATCGCAATTTTAGGCTTCGTCGTATGAGCACATCATATGTTTACAGTCGGTTTAGATATTGACAGCCGAGCATACTTCACAGCTGCTACTATAATTATTGCCGTTCCAACCGGAATCAAAGTATTTGGCTGATTAGCAACACTAACTGGTGGACAAATTAAATGACAAGCCCCAATTTATTGAGCTCTTGGCTTTATTTTTTTATTTACTGTCGGCGGGATAACTGGCGTCATTCTGGCAAACTCATCTCTAGACATTGTACTACACGACACATATTATGTAGTAGCACACTTCCACTATGTTTTATCAATAGGAGCGGTATTCGCCATTATAGGCGGACTAACTCATTGATTTCCTCTATTTACAGGGTACTCACTAAACCAAACTCTTACAAAAACTCAATTCTGAGTAATATTCATTGGAGTAAATATGACATTCTTTCCACAACACTTCTTAGGCCTCTCAGGGATACCACGTCGATACTCAGATTTTCCAGACGCTTTTACTCTATGAAATACAATCTCATCTATCGGATCAACCATTTCACTAATCGCCGTATTCATATCACTCTACATTGTATGAGAAGCTATAACTTGTAAACGAAATCTACCCACCCCTCTAGGAAAAAAAACTCATGTAGAATGATTCTATGGCACACCGCCGCCTTACCACACCCACACAGAACCAACATTTATACTAAATAACACATATGCTCCAATCCGAGAGTATATTTCATACATGGAATGACCATGACCCGAGAAAAGGCAGATTTTAACCACCATCTGTCGATTTCAAGTCAACCGCATATTTTATGCTTTTTCCTCGGGGGCCTAGTAAATATAATTACGTGGTCTTGTCATGACCAAATAACAACACTATGTGACCCCCTCGTGCCACATGCAACACAATTATCTCTACAAGAAGCCACAGGCCCAACAATAGAAGAAGTTATCTTCTTACATGACCACGTACTCTTACTTACATTTCTAATAACATTAGTTGTTCTAACATTCGCAATAACTGCTATTACAGCCACAGTTACCCACAACGACCCAACAGAAGAAGTAGAACAGCTAGAAGCAGCGTGGACAATAGCCCCAATTATAATTCTAATACTAACAGCTTTACCTTCAGTCCGATCACTATACTTAATAGAAGAGGTATTCGACCCATATGTGACAATCAAAGCAACTGGACACCAATGATACTGAAACTACGAATACACAGACGGGGTAAATATTTCATTCGACTCGTATATAATTCAAACACAAGACTTACCAAATGGATCCCCACGCCTACTCGAAGTAGATAATCGAATAATTATACCAGCTAATCTTCAGACACGAGTCGTAGTTACCGCAGAAGACGTATTACACTCATGAGCAGTACCATCTTTAGGAGTAAAAGTAGACGCCGTACCAGGACGACTAAACCAACTACCACTAGCTACCTCACGTACTGGTGTATTCTTTGGCCAATGTTCAGAAATCTGCGGAGCCAACCACAGCTTTATACCAATCGTAGTAGAAGCAGTACCACTAAAACACTTTGAACAATGACTAACCTGTGAAAAATAACCATTAAGAAGCTTGTATAGCATCAACCTTTTAAGTTGAAGATGAGACATCAATCTCCTTAATGAATGCCACAACTAGACATTGTATTTATTTCCATAATCTACGTATGAGCTTGAACCGTTATTATAATAATAACATTAAAAATTAAAACAATTAGTCTTAATAACACACCAGAAACGAATGTAACAGAACATAATAACGTCACGAAAAAAACAATAATACTACCATGAGCATAAATATATTTGAACAATTTGCAAGCCCAGAATTAATAATACTACCAACAATACTAATATCAATATTACTACCAATGGCCCTAATGTACTCAAATCAAACTCTACTAGGGAACCGAATATCCACAATCATTAAATGATTTATCAAAAATATGATACACAATATAATTCACCAGCTCTCTACAAAAGGACAAAAATGATCTCGATTCCTGGTTAGTCTACTAATATTTATCATATTATCTAATCTATTAAGCCTATTACCTTATACGTTTACACCAACATCACAACTATCTATAAACATAGCACTAGCCACCCCAATATGAATAGCTACATTAATCACAGGAATAACTACAAAACCATCCGCAACCATAGCCCATATATTACCAGAAGGCTCTCCAACTCCACTAATCCCATTTATAATTTTAATTGAAACAGTTAGCCTACTCATACGACCCATCGCACTAGGCGTGCGACTCACAGCTAACATCACAGCTGGACACCTCCTAATAACCATAATCAGCTCAACCGTATTAAACTTCATAAACATCTCTAGCACCCTATCCGCACTAACAATAATTCTACTAGTTCTATTAACACTATTAGAAATAGCTGTAGCCTGTATCCAAGCTTATGTATTTGTCCTACTAGTGACACTCTACTTACAAGAAAACACATAATGACCCACCAACTACATCAATTTCACCTAGTCGATCCCAGCCCATGGCCCCTGACAGGGGCCATGGGTTCATTGCTACTAACCTCCGGATTAGCCCTGTGATTCCACACACATAACACAACAGTTCTAAAACTAGGATTTATTGTACTAACCCTGACACTAATTCAATGATGACGGGATGTGATCCGAGAAGGAACATACCAAGGACACCATACAAAAGGCGTACAAAAAAATATACGTTACGGAATAATACTATTCATTGTATCTGAGGTCTTTTTCTTTCTAGGGTTCTTCTGAACCCTATATCATGTAAGCCTTGTCCCAACACCAGAACTAGGAGCAGAATGGCCACCAACCGGAATTACACCATTAAACCCATTTGAAGTACCACTACTAAATACAGCAGTACTGCTTTCATCAGGAGCAACAATTACATGGTCACACCATACAATAATAAGCGGAAATAAAAAAGAAGCAACATATGCCCTAATAATCACCGTAGCGTTGGGGATCTATTTTACAACCCTTCAACTATCAGAATATATAGAAACACCGTTCACTATTTCAGACAGCGTATATGGCTCTCTATTTTTCGTAGCCACAGGATTTCATGGACTCCACGTCATAATTGGCACTACTTTCCTAATAATCTGCCTTGGTCGACTAATTAATTTTCACTTTACTACTACCCATCACTTCGGATACGAAGCCGCAATTTGATATTGACATTTCGTAGATGTAGTGTGACTATTCCTATTTGTCTCAGTATATTGATGAGGCTCATATTTCTTTAGTATACTAACAGTACAAGTGCCTTCCAAGCACTAAGTCCCCCCCGGGAAGAAATAATTAACCTTGTATCTTTATCAACCGTATCATTGACAATCGTTATAACCCTATACATCATTAACCTTTATATAGTAACAAAACCAGATATAAACAAACTATCACCATACGAATGTGGCTTCGACCCAACCGGTGACGCACGATCACCAATCTCAATCCAATTCTTCCTAGTAGCAATTCTATTTATCCTATTTGACCTAGAAATTGTACTTTTACTACCAATTCCATGAAGCATGAACACTAACTCGCCTACTACCACAATTATTCTAACAACAGCCCTTTTAATCCTACTAACATTAGGACTAATTTATGAATGACATCAAGGAGGCCTAGAATGAGCAGAATATGAGAGTATTCTACACCAGATATCTGGTTTCGACCCAGAAGACCTTACATACTAAGCTCTCAAAATGGAACTTATCAAAATCACCCTATCAATAATCTTCTTCATAACCATATTAGGCCTGGCAACACAATATAAACATCTAGTGTTAACTCTAATATGTATCGAGGCAATAATACTAACACTATTCATACTACTAATTATATTCACCACAACCACACTAACAATAACCCAAACCCCAATACCAATTATCCTACTCACAATCTCAGTGTGTGGGGCATCCATCGGATTAAGCCTAGTAGTCACAACCACGCGAATACATGGAAACGATTTTCTAAAAAACTTAAACTTACTATAATGCTAAAAATCGTAATTGCTACCATAATACTAGTACCATCCGCTCTCCTACTAAAACCAAAAATCCTTTATCAAACAATAATTTCATACACCTTTATCTTAGCCGCAATTAGCCTAACACTATTAAAACAAAACACATTCCTAAAACCAATATCCAATATATATCTAAATGTAGATATAATCTCAGCTCCACTACTCACACTATCATTCTGACTTCTACCATTAATAATCATCGCCAGTCAACATATACTATTATCGGAACCACTACAACGACAACGAGTGTTCTTAATAACACTTATACTACTACAAACCACAATCTCACTAACGTTCCTGGCATCAAATTTAACCCTAATATACATTATATTTGAGGCAACCCTCATCCCCACCCTAATTTTAATCACACGTTGAGGACAACAAGCCGAGCGCCTAACCGCAGGAACATACTTTATAATATACACTTTAACAACTTCAATACCACTACTAATAGCTACACTATTCCTAAACAACACATCATACACCCCAACCCCATTCTCCATAACCATACAACCGGTAAACATATGAACAGACCTACTATTATGAATAGCTTGCCTAGCCGCTTTTTTAGCAAAAATACCAATTTACGGACTACATCTATGACTACCAAAAGCTCACGTAGAAGCCCCAATCGCAGGTTCAATAGTATTAGCCGCCATCCTACTAAAACTAGGCGGATATGGTATTATCCGCATAATACAAATTATACCAACAACAAAAACAGACATTTTTATACCGTTTATAATCTTATCAATGTGAGGAGCAATCCTAGCCAATCTAACATGTCTACAACAAACAGATCTAAAATCATTAATTGCATACTCATCAATCAGTCACATAGGACTAGTAATCGCAGCCCTCATAATCCAAACACAATGAGCTCTAGCAGGGGCAATAGCCCTAATAATTGCCCACGGCTTCACCTCCTCTATGTTATTTTGCTTAGCCAATATTACATATGAACGAACACACACCCGAATCATAATACTTACACGCGGATTCCATAATATTCTCCCAATAATAACAGCATGGTGACTCATCGCCAACCTACTAAACATCGCTATTCCACCAAGCATCAACTTCACCGGAGAATTACTAATCATCTCATCAGTATTCAACTGATGTCCAACAACTATCATCCTACTCGGACTATCAATACTAATTACAGCAACATACTCCCTACACATATACTTATCTACGCAAGCAGGGAAAACACTATCAAATTCAAATATACACCCGACTCACACACGAGAACACTTATTACTAATTATACACATTTCCCCATTAATCTTAATCTCCTTAAAACCGGAACTAGTCCTAAGAGTGTGTGTAATTTAAATAAAATATCAAGCTGTGACCTTGAAAATAGATATTACTCTCATACATCGAGAAGAACCTAAGACCTGCTAACTCTTTATTCTGGTACTAATCCACCAGTCTTCTCTATCTCTGCTAAAGGATACAAGACATCCATTGGTTTTAGGAACCAACACCCTTGGTGCAAATCCAAGTAGCAGGAAATGGATACCATCACCCCCACACTAATTTTAACCACCCTTATCATCCTAACCCTATCTATCCTAATAATAATATTTAAACAAAATCTAAACTTACACAGCATAAAAAATAACCTAATAATTACATTTATTATTAGTTTAATTCCACTTAACTTAATATTAAACAATGAAAACGAAACAATCATATCATCATCACCAATCATTAACCTATCAACAATAAACATTAATACGAGCTTTATCCTGGACTACCCATCACTAACATTTATCCCAATCGCCATATTTGTGACATGATCAATCGTAGAATTTTCAATATGGTATATATCAACTGACCCACACCTAAACAAATTTATCAAACACCTATTCACCTTCCTCATTGCAATACTCATCATCATTACAGCAAACAATATATTTCAACTATTCGTAGGATGAGAAGGCGTAGGAATCATATCATTCCTGCTAATCGGATGATGATACTCTCGATCGGACGCAAATACCGCGGCACTACAAGCCATTATCTACAACCGAATTGGAGACATTGGCCTTATTATAACTACGGCATGAATGATAAACTCTGCCTCAATAAACATCCAAGAAGTATTCACACAACATGAAATAATCAACATAATCCCATTAATTGGATTAATTGCCGCAGCAATAGGAAAATCCGCCCAATTTGGCCTTCACCCCTGACTACCAATAGCCATAGAAGGGCCAACACCAGTATCAGCCCTATTGCACTCAAGCACTATAGTAGTAGCCGGAGTATTCCTTCTAATCCGCCTACATCCAATTATACAAAATAACAAAACAATTATAACCACTTGCCTAATTATTGGAGCACTAACAACTATGTTTGCAGCAGCCTCAGCAATCACACAACATGATATTAAAAAAATTATCGCACTATCAACAACAAGCCAACTAGGATTAATAATAACAATAGTTGGACTAAACCAACCTATACTAGCATTCCTACATATATCCACACACTCATTCTTTAAAGCCCTACTATTCTTATGCTCCGGGTCACTCATTCATAACCTAAAAAATGAACAAGATATCCGAAAAATAGGCGGCCTGAACAAAACCATACCAATAACCACATCAACTATTACTGTTGCAAGTTTCACACTAATAGGTATACCTTTTCTATCCGGGTTCTATTCAAAAGACACCATTATTGAAACTATTATTAACTCCTACACCAACTCATGAGCCCTAACCATAACCCTAATTGCAACAATATTATCAGCCATATACAGCATACGAATCATTTATTTCACACTAATTGGCTTTCCACGTACTAAACAAAAAACCCACCAAGAAGCAAAACCATCAACCAAACCAATTTTACGCCTAACAATCGGGTCAATTTTAATCGGAACCATAACCAAGCTATCCACATTACAAACAACAACAATTATTACTATACCAAAAATAATCAAGCTAAGCGCACTAACCATCACCTTACTAGGCCTTATTATATCAATAGACCTACTATCAATAACAACTCACCAACCACCACAAAAACCAAAAACCATAAGCCTATTCTTTAACCAACTAGCCTTCTTCAATACAATTCACCGCATAATCCCAATAAAAACACTAAAGCTAAGTCAACAAGTATCAACAGAACTAATCGACCAATGAACCCTAGAAAACTATGGACCCAAAGGATTAACAAAAATAACCATTCCACTAATTCATACCACAACCCAACAAAAAAATCTCATCAAAAACTATCTAACATTATTTACCTTAACTATCATAATTACATTAATCATAACCAACATCTAAAAGGCCGTAAACCACCGCGACGATGCCAACTTAAAATTACTAAAATAGAAAACAGGGTAATAAATAAACCCCAAGAACAAACTATTAATCCAAAACCCCCATCAGAATAAAGAACGCTAAAACCATTAACACCAATAGAAACAAAACAATCCTGATCTAACTCAACCAGTCAGCCACCCAACCCAATAAAAACTACAACCCATAGATAAACCATAACCCCAACACAAACAAACAGGTATATGAAAAACTTAGAAACAGTACTCTTAAAAACATCCACAGTATCCTTCTCAACACTAATACAATAACCGAACACAACAATTAAACCACCCAGATACACAATATATATAACCAAAGCAATAAACGTACGACCCATAACTGACATAAAAACACAACTAAGAAATACAAAACCTATCAAAGAAATAACCCCATAATAAGAAACTAGCGTCATACTTAGTACAATAGCTCCAACAACCATAAACATTATAACTAAACAAAAAAAATAATCTATAATAAACATAATTTTCACTCGAGCCATCGAGACCTGCGGCCTGAAAAACCACCGTTGTAGTATCAACTATAAAAACATGCCCCACCAACAAATCCTAATGTTATTTGGACTACTACCAGTAGCAACAAACATCTCAACATGATGAAACTTCGGATCCATACTACTTGCTTGCTTAACTCTACAACTACTTACAGGATTCTTCTTAGCTGTACACTACACAGCAAACATTAACCTAGCATTCTCATCTATCATCCACATTACCCGAGATGTCCCATACGGATGAATAATACAAAACCTTCACGCTATTGGAGCCTCAATATTCTTTATTTGTATCTATATTCATATCGCACGAGGCTTATATTATGGGTCGTATTTAAACAAAGAAACCTGACTCTCAGGTACCACATTACTAATTATACTGATAGCAACCGCTTTCTTTGGCTATGTCCTACCATGAGGACAAATATCATTTTGAGCCGCAACAGTAATCACCAACCTGTTAACCGCCATTCCATACCTTGGGTCTACCATGACAACCTGATTATGAGGGGGGTTCGCAATCAATGATCCAACCCTCACTCGATTTTTCGCATTACATTTTATTCTTCCATTTGGAATTATTTCACTATCATCCCTTCACATCCTACTTCTACATGAAGAAGGCTCTAGCAACCCACTTGGAACCAACTCAGACATCGATAAAATTCCATTCCACCCATACCAGACCTTTAAAGATATACTCATACTTACAATTATAACAATTATACTATTAACAATTGTCTCATTCTTCCCAGATATTTTTAATGACCCAGACAACTTTTCAAAAGCTAATCCACTCGTCACACCACAACACATTAAGCCGGAATGATACTTCCTATTTGCCTATGGAATTCTGCGATCAATCCCAAACAAACTCGGCGGCGCACTAGCTCTAACAATATCAATTATAATTTTACTCACCCTACCATTCACCCACACATCAAAACTACGATCGATAATATTTCGACCATTCATACAACTAACATTTTGAACATTCACAGCCACTTTCTTAGTGATTTCATGAACAGCTACAAAACCAGTAGAACCACCATTCACCACCATTAGCCAAGTAGCCGCACTAATATACTTCCTATTTTTTATCTCTAATCCAATCATAGGCTGACTAGAAAATAAAATCATAAAATTTTAATCGGCTCTAATAGCTTAAACTACAAAGCATTGTTCTTGTAAACCAAAGCCGGGTCAGAACCCTTAGAGCATCAAAGAGGAAAATAACTTCATCCCTGGTCCCCAAAACCAGAATTTTTAATATAAACTACTCTCTGCAGGACCACACCCCTCATTTCCTATATAAAACAAATATAAGAGTGTAACCAACATAAAATATTAAGCCCTTCCTCGACCCCCCCCCTACCCCCCCCAAACTTTTTATACTAAATTTTTCGACAATCCACTATGTAATTCTTATACATTAGTCTATCTTTCATGCTATGTATAATTATACATTAATGATCTGCCCCATGAATATCAAGCAGGAATTTCCCTTTTAATATTTTAGTCTAAATGTGCCATTGTACTATAAATCTACCCCACATTTTCTGGTCGTTCTATGAAGCTACGATTAACTCTTATTAGTCAATATGAATATCCCGTTCCTAATGGTGTCCCTTAATTTGTCCCCTCACGTGAAACCCCCTATCCTTTCATACATGCTAAACGTCCTGCTTTTCACGTCCATATAATGCTACTCCTCCCTAGTGTACTTTCCAAGACCACTGGTTACACCTTCAAGATCATCTCAACGGCCCGGAACCATCCCTCCCTACTAGCTTTTTCCAAGGCCTTTGGTCGCACCCTTTATCCTGGTACATATTCCCTCATGATCTGATCACTTATGCTAGACAACCACTGGTAGCCTTTTTTTATCTGTACCTTTCATCTGACCCCCGTATATGCACACGCTCGAGGGCGGCTATACAACTAGTCAAGGTGGAGCCCGATTCTTGGCTTTACATATTCTCCCCTGCGGATATATTCTTAATGCTTGTTAGACATATTTACCAATCGTACTACTTTTCCAAATAACCTAATTTCCAGAAAACCCCTAATAATCACCAACTTAAACTAAAAAAAATCACATCAACTACATTAAAAATTCACCAAAAATCATACAGACTTTAACTAACTTTAACAATTAATTCTAATATTTTATATAAAACTTATAAAAAAATCACATCAACTACATTAAAAATTCACCAAAAATCATACAGACTTTAACTAACTTTAACAACTAATTCTAATATTTTATATAAAACTTATAAAAAAATCACA